TTAAAATCTTAGATAAATATTTATCAATTTTTAAATTTGCAGTTTAATTTTAATAAGATTTATGCATGCAATGTATTATCTCATCTATTGTAAATAAGGGGCGACGACCGGCTGTCTCATCTATTGACCCATAGGAGAGTAACAAAGGGTCATACTAAGTCATGTACACATCTACTAATTAATAAATTCGGAGAAAAAGGGGAGATGGTTACATTTTGCTCAAATTATAGGACATATTTTCAAATAAGGGAGATTTGCCCAGTAAAGTCTGGCATACGTTTCCTTTTATATATCGAGATAACCGATAGACATGAGTTTTAACAAAAATTTTAAAAACCCCTTTATTAAATAAAAAAATTTAAATTCAGCTTGGCAGATGAATGCAATAAATTTAGAATTTATTTATGAGATAAACTCAGTTGATAATAGACTTTTAGAAAAATTCTTTTTTATATTTTCAAAATACATACTTAATTATATAGTTAAAAAGTCTTAACATAAAGGAATTATAAAAAATATTAAAAAATAAATAATTGTAGTAATTTTACTTATTAAATCAAAAGGATATTCAATAGGCATTGCTCCAAGATATGTGAGTATAAAAAAACAATTTACTAAAATTCAAAATATTAATTTGAATGAAATATTAAAATAAAAAGATGATATTTTATTATTTATTGTAAAGCAAAAACTTAAAATAATAATAATTGATATTACTAGAGCAATTACTCCCCCCAGTTTGTTGGGAATTGATCGTAAAATTGCGTAAGCAAATAAAAAATATCATTCTGGCTGAATATGGGGGGGAGTAATTATAGGATTAGCAATATTAAAATTTTCTGCGTCTATAAACCCATAGGGGTTGATGATAATAGAATAAGAAAAAATTATTAGAATTACAAAAATTCCTAATAAATCCTTAATAGTAAAATATGGATGAAAAGGAATTTTATCTAAATTTATTGAAACACCAAGGGGGTTTCTTGATCCTTTTTCATGAATTAAAGTAATATGAATTACAACTAAAAATAATAGAATAAAAGGTAATAAAAAATGTAATGTAAAAAATCGAATTAAAGTATTATTATCAACTGAAAAACCTCCCCAAATTCAATAAGTAACTGATATTCCAATATATGGAATAGCTGAAATTAGATTTGTAATTACAGTAGCTCCTCAAAATGATATTTGGCCCCAAGGTAAAATATACCCTAAAAAAGCTGTAGCTATTAATGCAAAAATAATTAAAATCCCTGAAATTCACACATTTTTGAAAAAGAAAGAAGAATAATAAATTCCTCGAGCTACATGAATATAAATAAAAATAAAAAAAATTGATGCCCCATTAGCATGAATTGATCGAATTAATCATCCATTATTAACATCTCGTTGAATATGAGAAATTATTGAAAATGCTGTCCTAATATCACTTGAAAAGTTTATTGCTAAAAACAATCCTGTAATAATTTGAGTTAATAGACAAACACCTAATAAGGAACCAAAGTTTCATATATAAGAAATATTAGAGGGAGTTGGTAAATTCTTTAAAGGGTTAATTAATTTTAACATAAGTTTAATTAAATTTTTGAATAGGAGCATTAATTCATCTTAAATTTTTGGAAATAATAGTTAATATTACAATTAGGAAAATTATTATTAAAATAATTATATTAACAAAATTTACTGAGTAAATTTTGTTAATATTAATTATTTCTAATTTTGTTATAAATGAATCATAAGGAATTAAAATTAATATTATAGTAAAAGTGACTCTTAACTTTTTATAAAATCTTATTTTTTTGTTTGGACATAATCTAATTATATATATAAAAATGATTAATATTCCACCTAAAATAATTAAAATTATTATTATTGATATAATGGAAAACTGATAAATAAAATAAAAAATTAAAGATAAGAATAATGTTAATAAAATTAAGGAAGATAACATTAAAATAGGATGTGAAGATCTTAAACAAATTACAGATATGAAGATAAGAAACTTAATTTCAGAAAATAATATAGAAATTAGTATATAAATTTTGGGGATTTATTGGGATAATATCTTTTCTGAAATTGAAAGACCTAGTCAAAATTGATTTACAAAATCAACATTTTTATTAAATTATTTCAACTTATGGTAACTTTAGTTATTGCTCTATATTTTATTGGAATATTAATACTATTTATTAATCGTCATTTTTTAATGATAATCTTATTAAGTATTGAGTCTATATATATAAGATTATTATTAATACTTTGTATTTATTTTTGTTTTTTTAATTTACTAAGAATTTTTGTTTTTTTAATTAGAATTGTTTGCGAGGCTGGTTTAGCTTTAAGACTTCTAGTAATAATAAGATTTTTTTATGGAAATGAATTAATAATAAGTATAAATTTAATTAAATGTTAACAATTATATTAATATCAGTTTCAATTTTATGTTTATTCTTTTTAATTAATCCTTATCAAATTATAATTTATCTTATAATTATAACCTTATTTTTATTAGCTAAAGGTTTAATTAATAATGCTGAATCATTTATTAATTTTTTTTTTTTTGATTTAATAAGTTTAAGAATGGTCATCTTAACAGTTTGAATTTCTATTCTTATAATTATAGCTAGGAAGTCAAATAATAATTATAAAAATAAAATTTTTAATTTTTATTTATTATTAATAATAAATTTATTATTTATTTGCTTTATATTAGAGAACTTATTAATATTTTATTTATTTTTTGAAGCAGTATTATTTCCTATTATTCTAATAATTAGTGGATGAGGGTCTCAACCAGAGCGAATTCAAGCTGGATTTTATATATTAATATATACAGTATTTGGTTCCCTTCCTTTATTAATTTTAATACTTTTAAAAAATCAGTCCTTAAGAATTATTTTCAACGAATGATTATTCAATGAAATGGGTTTTATTTTTTTTCTTATAATTTTAGGATTTTTAGTAAAAATTCCAATGTTTTTATTTCACCTATGATTACCAAAAGCTCATGTTGAAGCTCCTCGAGCCGGTTCAATAATTCTAGCTGGGGTTTTACTAAAATTAGGATTTTATGGGTTATATCGATTTAAAAGATTTTTTTTTTTAGACTTACTAAAATTTTCCTTTGTATTAATTGTTATCTCTATATGAGGCGCAGTATTAATTAGTATTTTTTGTTTATATCAAAATGATATTAAATCTTTAATTGCATATTCTTCAGTATCTCATATAGGAATTACATTGGCCGGATGTGTTACTTTTCAATTACATACAAGGTTTGGAATATTAATAATAATAATTGGTCATGGTTTGTGCAGTTCTGGACTTTTTTGTTTAAAAAATATAATTTATGAACGACTACATACTCGTAGTATTATGATAATTAAAGGAATGATTAATTTCCCTAATTTAAGCATGTGATGATTTTTATTTAGAATTATTAATATATCAGCGCCAATAACTATAAATTTATTTGGTGAATTGTTTTTAGGGTTGGGATTAATAAAATATAGATTATTATTATCATTACCAGTAATAATAATAATTTTTCTTAGAGCTTGTTATTCTATATTTATATATAGTTATATTAATCATGGCCAAAGATGAATAATTTTCAGAAATAAAATAATTTCAATACGAGAATATTATTTAATACTTCTCCATATTATTCCTATAATTATATGATTTTTGAAAATTAATTTTTTTATAAAATGAATTTAATTAAATGTTTAATTAGTTTAAATTAAAATTATAAATTGTGGATTTATAGATGAACGATCATTAAACAATTTTTATTAACTGAACTATAATATTAATTTCATTTTCAATTGTATTTCTATATATATTTTTTATAACATTTTATTTTAATATCTTTTTTATTTTTGAGTATAATCTAATAAGAATTTTAAGATTTGAATATAAATTTTATATTCTTTTAGATTGAATAAGTTGTATATTTTCTTTTACTGTTTTAATAATTTCAAGTATAGTTCTTTGATATAGACATAGATATATAAGCAGAGATAAAAATAAAACTTCATTTTGTTGGATAGTTCTTATATTTATTTTATCAATATTATTATTAGTATTAATACCTAATGTATTTATATTAATTTTAGGTTGAGACGGCTTAGGATTAACTTCATACTGTTTAGTTATTTTTTATCAAAGAAGAAATTCATATAATTCTGGAATAATAACAATTATTAGAAATCGAGTTGGAGATGTAATAGTAATTATAATAATTATTTTTGCAATTAATTTTAATTCATTTGAATTAACTTCAATTAAAAGATTTGAATTAATTTGAGGTTTATTAATTATTATTGCAGGTCTAACTAAAAGAGCTCAAATTCCTTTTTCAGCTTGATTACCGGCGGCTATAGCTGCTCCAACTCCAGTGTCAGCATTAGTTCATTCCTCTACTTTAGTAACAGCTGGAGTATACCTTTTAATCCGATTTGATTTATTATTTAATAATAATATTTTCAGTGCATTTTTAATAAAAATTTCATTAATAACTATAATTATATCAGGAATAAATGCCTTTTTTGAAAATGATCTTAAAAAAATTATTGCTTTCTCAACTTTAAGGCAGTTATCAATTATAATATTAACTTTATCATTAAGATTAACTAATTTATCCTTTTTTCATTTAATTGTTCATGCTATTTTTAAATCAATGTTATTCTTATGCGCTGGATTCGTTATTCATAATTTAATGGGAAATCAAGACATTCGTTTTTTATCAGATTTTTTTAAATTTAGACCTTTAATTTTAAGATGCATAATAATTGGAATATTTTCCTTAATAGGATTCCCCTTCATTGGGGGGTTTTATTCAAAAGATGTAATTATAGAATTTTTCTTCTTAAAAAGAAATAATATAATTGAAATAAACATATTTATTGTGGGAATTATTTTTACTTTTCTTTATAATTTTCGACTTTTCTACATACTTCTATTAAAAGGAACCTTATTTAATATAATAAGGAAAGATAGTATTAATATTTTCATAAATTATCCAATTTTTAATTTAACAGTATATCTATTAATCACCAGAAACTTAATAAGATGATTATTACTTCCTGAATATACTATAATTTTTTTAAGATTTACTCAAAAATTAATATTGTTATTTTTAGTTCCCTTTTGTACATTTATATTTATGATTTTGTTAAAATTTATTAAATTTTTTCCTTATTTAAAATTAAATTTTCTCATAACAATATGAAATTTATCAGAATTAACAAGATTTATTATATTAAGTAACAATAAATTTTTATTAAAAATATCAATTAATGATTGAACTTGACTTGAAATATACGGGCCTTTAGGTATTAAAAGAAAGATCGAACATAATTACAATTTTAGTATAACAAAAGAAATTAATGTTATTACAATTGCATTTAGTTTAACAATTTTAATAATAATTATTGTCTATTGTTTTTATAGTTTAAGTAAAATACTACACTGAAAATGTAGAGATATATGTTAAAAACATTTTAATTACAAAAATTGATGCAATTAACTTTGGGTGTCATCACAAAAAATTTTGAATTTTTAGAAAATAATTAATTTTATTAAAGTTAATATAGTAAAAGTATAAATTACATTATTTATCCTATCAAGATAACCCTTTATTCAGGCATTTTACTATGCCGGAATATTATCTCATCTATTGTAAATAAGGGGCGACGACCGGCTGTCTCATCTATTGACCCATAGGAGAGTAACAAAGGTTCATACTAAGTCATGTACACATCTACTAATTAATAAATTCGGAGAAAAAGGGGAGATGGTTACATTTTGCTCAAATTATAGGACATATTTTCAAATAAGGGAGATTTGCCCAGTAAAGTCTGGCATACGTTTCCTTTTATATATCGAGATAACCGATAGACACGAGTTTTAACAAAATTTAAAATAACCGCAATTAAATTTTTAATTAAATCATTTCTGGAATTTGGTTTGGTTTTTAAGAAAATCCTTCTAATTTTTTTATACTATTTTTTAAAAAAAAATTAAAGTAGAAAATTTATTTTATGTAATAATAAAAAATTATTAAGAATTAGAAAAATAATCTAGCTAAATTTGTGCCAGCAGCAGCGGTTAAACAAATAGAAAAATTCTTTCTTTAAGAAATTTAACGAATAATTATAAAAACTTATTAAAAAATCAAGGTAAAATTTTTTTTTTAAGATAATAAAAATATAATTGAAATTCTAAAATTAAACTAGGATTAGATACCCTATTATTTAAGAGGTAAATATTGTTAGTAAATAAAAATTACGAAAGCAAAAAATTATGGCGGTATTTTAAGCTTTTCAGAGGAATTTGTTCTTTAATGGATAAAACACTTAATCTTACTTAAATTTGTAAATTCAATTTGTATACCACTATAAAAACAATTAATAACTTCAATTGTTAAAATTTATTAAATTAAGTTATATTAAGTCAAGGTGCAGTAAAAATTTAAGAATGAAGTGAATTACATTTCTTTTTAGAGAGAGAAATTTAAATAACATTTAGGATTTGAAAGTAAAATTGAAATAGAATGTCAATTTGAATTAAGCTCTAAAATATGTACATATCGCCCGTCACTCTTTTATAAGATAAGTCGTAACAAAGTTAAAGTACTGGAAAGTGCTTTAAAAATGAAATCATTAGATGTTTCACTTACAATGAAAATTTGTATAATTTACCATTTTTTTTATTAAAAATAATTATTAATATTTAATTTTTATTAACGAATAAACTATAATTACTTTTAATTAAAACTGAAGGGGAAAATAATTAATATTAAAAAAGAAAATAAAATGTACCTTTAGCATAAGGGAAATTCAAAAATAAATAAAATTTTATACTTCTCGAAATACTTTGAGCTAAATGTTTAAATAAATTAATGTTTCAATATTAATAAAATTAATATTTAGAAGTGAAATTCCTTTCAAAAAGTAGGATATCTAGTTAAATAAAATAATTATATGTATTTCTATAAATAATATTTATTTTTAAAAATTATAGAAAAGTAATTTTGGGATAATCTAAAATTATTAATTTAAATTTATATTTAACATAAATTTAAAGAATAAAATTTTCTTCTTTATTTTCATAAATAAATTATTTATATAAAATAAATTAATTTTTATTATTTATTAAATATAATTTTAAAATTTAAATAAAAATGAAATTATTAGTAAAAGTTAAAAACATTTTTATAAATTTAAATATAAAATTTCACTTAAATTTTCTTAATTTGGGAAGAACTAGGCAAATAAATTTTCTGACTGTTTAATAAAAACAACGCATTTAGATCGTTAATAAATGCAAATCCTGCTCAATGAGATTTAAATTGCTGTAGTATTTTGACTATACAAAGGTATTGAAATAAGATTTTAATTGAATGCTAAGAGAATGGATTTCAGAAAAAAACTTTTTTCAAGTTAAAAATTGAAATTTTTTTAATTTGTGCAGAAACAATTATTAATATTAAGGACAAGAAGACCCTATGAATTTATAAATTTTATTTAATATGTAACTACTATTAAAAAAATTTTAGCTGGGGCGGCGGAAAAATATTTAAAACTTTTTTAAAATAAAATGACCCATTATTAATGATTATATGTTAAATACTCTAGGGATAACAGCGTTATATTTTTTGATAGATCATATTGACAAAAAAGTTTGCGACCTCGATGTTGGATTAGGATACTTTTTTAATGCAGATATTAAAAAAAGAAGTTTGTTCAACTTTTAATTTCCTACATGATCTGAGTTCAAACCGGAGTCGACCAGGTTGGATTCTATCTTAATAAAAAAATATTTTAATTAGTACGAAAGGAATTTTAAAATATAATTATTAGGATAATCAACTTTATTTGCATCAATTTTTGTAATTATTAAAGTGGCAGAGAACTAATGCAAGGAATTTAAGCTTCCTTTACGAAAATTTCCTTTAATAATTTTAAATTTTATTTATTATTTTATTTTAATCCTTATAGTATTATTAAGAATTGCTTTTTTTACATTAATAGAACGAAAATTTTTAGGATATTGTCATATTCGAAAAGGACCAAATAAAACAGGAGCCATAGGCTTATTACAACCTATTAGTGATGCATTGAAACTTTTTAGAAAAGAAATAAATAAAATATTTTATATAAATAAATTCATTCAAATTATTTCTCCTCTTATTATAATTTTAATAATAATAATGATATGAATAATTTTTTATTTTTCAAATAATGCATTAAATTTAAATATAAGAATTATTTTTTTTCTTTGCATTTCAAGTTTAGCAAGGTATGCAATCTTATTTAGAGGATGATCCTCTAATTCTAAATATTCACTAATTGGTTCATATCGAGGATTTGCTCAAGTAATTTCTTATGAAGTAAGAATAGCTATAATTTTAATTTCATTGGCAATCATCCCCCAAAGATACAATTTTATTTCATTTTTAAAAATTCAAGAAACATTTCCATTAATTTTTAGATTTTTACCAATTTTTATTATTTGAATTATTACAGTTTTAGCAGAATTAAATCGAGTTCCATTTGATCTTGCTGAAGGAGAATCAGAACTTGTATCAGGATTTAATATTGAATATGGTTCTTGATTGTTTGCAATTATCTTCATATCAGAATACGGAGATATTATAATAATTAGTTTTTTAACTTATTATTTATTTTTAGGATTAAAAAACCTAATTTTATTCTTTGTTTTAATCTTAATAACAATAATTATTATAATCCGTGGGACATACGTACGAATGCGTTACGATCAATTAATAATAATAGCTTGAAAAATAATTCTTCCCCAAAGAATTATTTTTCTATTTTTATCTTATTTTATTTTCTTAAATATTAACAACTTTATTTGCATCAATTTTTGTAATTAATTTAAACCTAAAGGAATTTAACAATGAAAAAGTTAAGTGTTTATTACACCATTTAAATTTAAAAGATTAAATGAAATATCATTAATTTTAGGTTAGAAGCCTAAATGATTAATCTTTAATAGGAAAATCATTTAATTCATTAACAGTGAAACGCCTCTATTTTGGCTTCTATTAAAAAATAGAAACTTCTAAATTCAGGCCGAAACTGAATGCAATTATTATCGCTTTATTTTATCAGAAAAGGGTTAACCAATTTCTAAATGCAAATTAGACTTTATAATAATTTAAATACTTTTCTATTTAAAATTATTTTAATCGATCCAATATTGAATATTTAAATTCGTATAAAAGACCCAATACAATTAAAAAATTAATAAATGTAAATGAAAATACAAACATTAAATTTTTAGTTATTATTACTAAGGGAAAAGGTAAAATTACAACAATTTCAACATCAAAAATTAAAAATACAATACCAACAAAAAAAAATTTCAAAGAAAATGGAACCCGAGAGAGAGAAAATGGATCAAATCCACACTCAAAAGGTGAATTTTTTTCTTTGGCTTTTTTCCCTTGAAAGCCCAAAGAAAAAAATAATATTATTAATAAACATACTACTAAAAAGATTGTGATATGTAAATAAAAAATTATTTAATTTCTTTAGAAACCATTTAATTGGAAATTAAATGTACTTTTTATACTAATTAAATAATAAATTCATCAGTATATAAATGTAAATAAGAATAATCATACTACATCGACAAAATGTCAGTATCAAGCTGATGCTTCAAATCCAAAGAAATGATCTGAAGAAATGAGTTGATTTTTAATTCGAAAATAAGATACTAATAGAAAAATTGATCCAATCAAAACATGTAGCCCATGGAAACCTGTAGTTATAAAGAAAGTAGAGCCAAAAATACCATCTGAAATTTTAAATTGTGCTTGAAAATATTCAAAGCCTTGAAATATTGTAAAAGCGACACCTAATAAAATTGTAATAAGTAAAGAATTTAAAGCTGAAATATAATTTTTATTTATAATTGCGTGATGTCTTCATGTGACAGTAATACCTGATGAAATTAAGATTGTTGAGTTCAATAGTGGAATTTCAAATGGATTAAAAGGATAAATCCCCTTAGGTGGTCATTGTCTTCCAATTTCAATATTAGGTGAAAGACTTCTATGAAAAAAAGCTCAAAAAAATGAAACAAAAAAAAATACTTCTGATAAAATAAATAAAATTATACCTATTTTTAACCCATTTAAAACTCAATGTGTATGAAAACCTTGAAAAGATCCTTCTCGAGAAATATCACGCCATCATTGAAATGATGAAATAGTAATTATTAAAACTGCTAATAAAATTAAATATATTCTTAAATTTTGGAAATATCTAACAAAACCTAAAGTTAAAGATAAAGCGGAAATCGATCTTGTAATAGGTCATGGTCTTTTTTCTACTAAATGAAATGGATGAAATATCATAAGTTTAAAAATTATCTTTCATTAATGTAAAGACTAATTAAAATAACAAATACAAATCCTTGAATAAAGGCAACAGCTGTTTCTAGAATTAACAAAATTATTATAAAAGGAATTCTTACCATAAAAAGTAAATTTCTAAATATAGAAATTGAAGAAAGAAGATGAATCAAAAGGTGGCCTCTAATTATATTAGCAGTTAATCGAACGGATAAAGTAATAGGTCGAATAATATTTCTAACAGTTTCAATGATTACTATAAAAAAACTTAAGGCTATAGGGGATCCTATTGGTACAAGATGAGCTATTACTATATTAAACTTATTAATTAATGAAAATAGGATGAAAGTTATTCAAAAGGGAAAAGCCAAAAATATAGTGAATACTAGATGGGAGGAAGAAGTAAAAACATAAGGTAATAATCCTATAACATTTCTTAGAAGAATGAAAATAAAAATTGAAGAAATAATGAGACAATTTTTTATTTTTGAAAGTTTAATGTTATTTCTAATTTCTTGAAAAAATTTTTTTAAAAGACTTTTTCAAGAAATTAGAAATAGAGAAGAAGAGGCTCAAAAACTAAATGGGGCAATTGTTATTAAAATAAATAATCTTAATCAATTAAGATTAAAATTTGAAGATGTTGATGGATCAAAAACTGAAAATAAATTGTTTATCATTTAAAATTATATTTTGTTTTTTTATTTAAATTAAATATATTTTTATTAGGTATTTTTATGGAAAAAAAATAAAAATTAATGGTTATAAAAATTAAAATTATTATAATTATTAAAGATATTAAAAACCAATTTATAGGAAAAATTTGAGGAATTAAAAAACACCTTTATTGGTTATAAAAGAATGACATTCTTTCGTTATAGATTAACTAGTTTTTTCATTGAAAGTTAAATTAAACTATAAATTGGTTTAAGAGACCATCACTTTTTTCAGCCATTCAATGATGAGTTAATAAAATTAATGAAATTTTTTATTGAAGTTACTCCTAAAGAAATAGGTATAAATCTATGATTTGCTCCACAAATTTCTGAACATTGACCATAATACAAACCAGGACGTCTTGAAATTGAAAAAGATTGATTTAATCGTCCAGGGACTGCATCTATTTTAATTCCTAATGATGGGATAGTTCATGAATGAATTACGTCTATAGATGAAATTAAGTATTTAATATTAGTGTTAATTGGAATTACTAAGTTATTATCAGTATCAAGAAGTCGAAATGAATTTTTTATTATTTCTGGTTCTGGGATTATAAATGAATCAAATTCCTTATTGAAGTCGGAATACTCATAAGATCAATATCATTGATGACCAAGAACTTTGATGGAGATTTGAGAATTAAAAGTTTCATCCGTTAAATATAATAAATGTAATGAAGGAATAGCAATAAAAATTAATGTAATTGCTGGGATAATTGTTCAAATAATTTCAATCTCTTGGCCTTCCATTATAGATCGTGAAAGTAAATTATTTATTATAATATTAGTAATTATATAAATTGTAAGAATTGTAATTATTAAAATAATTATTATTGAATGATCATGGAAAAATACTATTTGCTCTATAATAGGAGAATTTATATCAGAAAAGGATATTTGAGATCAAGTTATCATTAGTTTACTTAAGAATAATATTATTTTGATTGAAAGAATGTTCTGATGGAGGGAAATTTAGTATTCATTCGATAGATGAATTAGTAAATGAAGAAAAATTGATTATTTTTTTTTCAATAATTCTAGTTCAAATAATAATAATTAGTATAATAACTCCTATAAGAGAAATAAGAGATCCTAAAGAAGAAATAAAATTTCATTTAGTAAAAAAGTCTGGATAATCTGAATAACGACGTGGTATACCGGCTAAACCTAAAAAATGTTGCGGAAAAAAAGTTAAATTAACGCCAATGAATGTAATTATAAATTGAACTTTTGTTAATATTGAATTTAAATTTAAACCCAAGAATATTGGAAATCAATGAATAATAGCCCCTATAATACCAAATACTGCTCCTATTGATAGAACATAATGAAAATGAGCCACTACGTAATAAGTATCATGTAAAACAATATCGATTGAAGAATTAGCTAATATAATTCCTGTTAAGCCCCCTACTGTAAATAAAAATACAAAACCTAAAGCTCATAAAATTGAAGTATTAAATTTAATATGAGAACCATGTAAAGTGGCTAATCAACTAAAAATTTTAATTCCAGTAGGTACTGCGATAATTATTGTAGCTGAGGTAAAATAAGCTCGAGTGTCTACATCTATACCAACTGTAAATATATGGTGAGCTCACACAATAAATCCTAGTAATCCAATTGCTGCTATGGCATAAATTATACCTAAATTCCCAAAAGGCTCTTTTTTACCTGTATTGTAACAAATAATTTGAGAAATTATACCAAAACCTGGTAAAATTAAAATATATACTTCAGGATGGCCAAAGAATCAAAATAAGTGTTGATATAAAATGGGATCTCCTCCTCCTGAAGGATCAAAAAATGATGTGTTAAAGTTTCGATCAGTTAATAATATTGTAATGGCACCTGCTAATACAGGTAAAGATAGAAGTAGTAAAATAGCTGTAATTAAAACAGATCAAACAAATAATGGTATTCGTTCTATTGTTATTCCAATTGATCGTATATTTACAATAGTTGTGATGAAGTTAATTGCACCTAAAATTGAAGAAGCACCAGCAAGGTGAAGAGAAAAAATAGCTAAATCTACTGATGGACCATAATGTGATAAATTTGAAGATAGAGGGGGATAAACTGTTCATCCTGTTCCAGCTCCGGATTCAATTAATGAAGAGTTAATCAATAAAAATAATGAGGGGGGTAAAAGTCAAAATCTTATATTATTTATTCGTGGAAATGCTATATCTGGGGCACCTAATATAATAGGAACTAATCAATTTCCGAACCCTCCGATTATGATTGGTATAACTATAAAGAAAATTATAATAAATGCATGTGCTGTTACGATTACATTATAAATCTGATCATTTCCAATTAAAGTTCCAGGTTGTCCTAATTCTATACGAATTAATATTCTTATACTAAGTCCTAATATACCTGATCATGCTCCAAAAATTAAATATATTGTTCCAATGTCTTTATGGTTAGTAGAGTATATTCATCGCGGTAAAATGGCTGAACTTTAGGCGATAAACTGTAAATTTATTTATGAATAATTTCTTTTACTATTAAGATTTATTTACAATAATTTTTACTTTGAAGGTAAATAGTTTTTTATTAACTTAAAATCTTTTTTTTTAAAAGAAAATATTAATTAAAATAATAAGAAGTAATATATTAATTTTAATCATAAAATTTCTTTTTATGTTATTAAAACTTCAAATTGAAAATTTTGAATTAATAAAAAATAATGGAGTTAAAATACGTAAATAAAAAAATAAATTAATTAATGAGGAAATAATTAAGATTATTATAAAAATTAAATTCATTTTTATTAAAAAGAAAATTGCTATAATTTTTATGAAAAAACCAATAAATGGGGGTATACCAGCTAAAGATATTATTGATATAATTATAGTATTTTTTATTTTTCTTCTGATTTTTTTTTTTGTTAAATCACATAATTTATTAAAATTTATTTCTTTACAATTAATAATAATACTATAAATAATAATTGAATATAATATTAAATATGATACTCAAAAATTCATTTTTTTAGCAATTAAACATAAAATTCATCCTTGATGGGAAATTGATGAAAAAATTAAAATTTGTTTAATTAATTTATATTTTATTGCTATGATAGAAGCTAATAATGAAGATATAATAAATAGAGGAATTATTAACCTATTTATAAATTTTTCAATAATTAATAATGGAATGATTTTTTGAATAGTTAATAAAATTAAAAGTGAATAAAAAGTTAAAGATTCTCTAATTATAATTAACCAAAAATGAAATGGAATTATTCCTAATTTAATTAATACTGAAATATTAATTAATCTAAAGAATAATTCTATATTAAATAATCTATATTGGAAAGAAGAAATAAAAAATAGGGAGGAAGAAAAAGATTGAATAATGAAATATGTAATTATAGAATTATAATTTTTTATTTTAAAATCATTTATGATTGGAATAAAAGATATTATATTAATTTCTATTATCAATCAAAAAATGAATCATGAATTTGATGATAAAGATACTAAAATTGAAATTGTAATAATTCAAATTATTATTTTTTTAAAGAAAATTAATAAAGGATTTTATAATCATATTTGGGGTATGAACCCAATAGCTTTATTTTAGCTTACTTTAC